CGGTCCCCTCTCTTGACAGTAATATATGTTGTATATGTAAATCCTAGATGTGAAAAGAGTCATAATTCATTTATAAAAAGGAACAGATATGGTATATAAAGAAGAATAGGTGCACAACACAAATAAAAAAAAAAAGAAATAAAAGAAATACAATAGTAAAGAATTGAAAATTGACTCATTAACTGAGTAAAGGATTGAATTGGATTGAATTGGTTGGTACCAACTCAATCGAATGCTAACTCCCATTTATTTCTTATAGAATTCATTATGGAATTAACCGATCAACTTGCTATCGGATATTTATTATCGATTCAGTACTTTTAAAAAAAGAATTTCGACATATTTATTATGATTTATGATTATGAGAAGCAATCCCACTACTTCTGATCCTGTGGTTTCTACACTTGAAGAAAAAAACCTAGGGCGTATCGCTCAAATTATTGGCCCAGTACTGGATGTCATTTTTCCACCGGGCAAGATGCCTAATATTTATAATGCTTTGGTAATTAAGGGTCGAGATACTGTCGGTCAGCAAATTAATGTAACTTGTGAAGTACAACAATTATTAGGAAATAATCGAGTGAGAGCTGTAGCTATGAGTGCTACAGATGGTCTGATGAGAGGAATGAAAGTGATTGACACGGGAGCTCCTCTAAGTGTTCCAGTTGGGGGAGCTACTCTCGGACGAATTTTCAACGTTCTTGGAGAGCCCGTTGATAATTTAGGTCCTGTCGATACTCGCACAACATCTCCTATTCATAGATCTGCACCCGCCTTCATACAGTTAGATACGAAATTATCAATCTTTGAAACAGGGATTAAAGTGGTGGATCTTTTAGCCCCCTATCGCCGTGGAGGAAAAATCGGACTATTTGGGGGAGCTGGAGTGGGTAAAACAGTACTCATCATGGAATTGATCAACAACATTGCCAAAGCTCACGGAGGCGTATCCGTATTTGGCGGAGTAGGTGAACGTACTCGTGAAGGAAATGATCTCTACATGGAAATGAAAGAATCCGGGGTGATTAATGAAAAAAATATTACAGAATCCAAAGTGGCTCTAGTCTATGGTCAAATGAATGAACCGCCAGGAGCTCGCATGAGAGTTGGCTTGACTGCCCTAACCATGGCGGAATATTTCCGGGATGTTAATGAGCAAGACGTACTTCTATTCATTGACAATATATTTCGTTTCGTTCAAGCAGGTTCCGAAGTCTCTGCCTTATTAGGCAGAATGCCTTCTGCAGTGGGTTATCAACCCACCCTTAGTACGGAAATGGGTTCTTTGCAAGAAAGAATTACTTCTACCAAGGAAGGATCCATAACATCGATCCAAGCAGTTTATGTACCTGCGGATGATTTGACCGACCCTGCTCCTGCCACGACATTTGCACATTTAGATGCTACTACCGTATTATCAAGAGGATTAGCTGCCAAAGGTATTTATCCAGCAGTAGATCCCTTGGATTCAACGTCAACTATGTTACAACCTCGGATCGTTGGTGAGGAACATTATGAAACTGCGCAAAGGGTTAAGCAAACTTCACAACGTTACAAAGAACTTCAGGACATTATAGCTATCCTTGGGTTGGACGAATTATCCGAAGAAGATCGTTTAACTGTAGCAAGAGCTCGCAAGATTGAGCGTTTCTTATCACAACCCTTCTTTGTGGCAGAAGTCTTTACTGGTTCTCCTGGGAAATATGTTGATCTAGCAGAAACAATTCGGGGGTTTCAATTCATCCTTTCCGGAGAATTAGATGGTCTTCCCGAGCAGGCCTTTTATTTGGTGGGTAACATCGATGAAGCTACCGCGAAAGCTATGAACTTAGAAGAGGAGAGCAAATTGAAGAAATGACCTTAAATCTTTGTGTAATGACTCCTAATCGAATGATTTGGGATTCCGAAGTGAAAGAAATTCTTTTATCTACTAATAGTGGACAAATTGGGGTATTACCAAATCATGCCCCCATTGCCACGGCTGTAGATATAGGTCTTTTGAGAATACGGCTAAAGGACCGATGGTTAACGGTGGCTCTTATGGGCGGTTTTGCTAGAATAAGTAAGAATCAGATCACCATTTTAGGAAATGGTGCGGAAATTAGTACTGACATTGATCCACAAGAAGCTCAACAAACTCTTGAAATAGCTGAAGCTAACTTGAGTAGAGCTGAGGGTAAGAGACAAGCAATTGAGGCAAATCTAGCTCTCAGACGAGCTAGGACACGAGTAGAAGCTGTCAAAGTGATTTAGTCAATACATTCAATCAAAAAAGTTCTTTATTATATTATCTAATTAGATAATATATACTAATTATCTAATATATAAGTTTATATAATATATAAGTTCTTTATTTTATTATATACTACACACTACATCTTGATTCTACAAATTTAACACAATGAAGTCTAATTTGATTAATCTGATGTGATGATAGAACGAAAAAAAGAGGATGGGTAGAAAAACTTATTAGATACCATGGAATCCGGTATCTAATAAGTTCTACCTACTATTGGATTTGAACCAATGACTCCCGCCGTATGAAAGCAATACTCTAACCACTGGGTTAAGTAGGTAATTTATCATCACAAAAAGGGTCTCCATAACTTCGATGGATTATAGGTCAAATATGTTTTCTAAGCAATATCAATCTTTTACCAGTAAAAACAAACGGATCAGGAAGTTATCATGTGGGACTATGGGGTACCCTTCTTGACAAGAAATTGTCTCTATGTTAAAATGGTTATGACAAGGGCTATAGCTCAGTTAGGTAGAGCACCTCGTTTACACGTGCGCCAATGTTTTTCAAGGGAGCCAATTATGCAATGACCATAATTGATCTTTTTGAGAAGTCGATGTCTTACTCCGTATATTCGAGAGAACAAGAGAAAAATAGCCTGACAATTTTGGTTTGATCCGGTTCAGGTGCAAATTCCGGTGCCAAATAAAATAGAACCTGCCATTATAAGGTAAATGCCCAGTCTATTCAATGCCAGGCATAATGAGTATAGGGATCTCAAAATAACCTCTTTTCGTCCTATGAGCTTTGAGGTGTATGAAGTCTCATATTTTACTCTTGCAGCGGAGCGATAGAGACTGCATTTCACTTAGGTTGATCTAGGCCGAAGGCAGACCTAAATAAAGGTCACACTTCTTTGAAACACTTTGGTATTGCTCCTAGATCAGGATACAAATAATGAATCAGAGCACATGGAGCCATCTCATTATCTTCTTATCTTTCTCTAAAGAAAAAATATGGTGGACTAACTGATCTTTACATCAGTTGATGAAAGAGCCCAATGCAACAAAATGCATGTTGGGTCTTTGAAACAGTTCGAATCATTTCGATAATAATCAGTTTTCTCTGTTTTACCGAGAAGGTCTACGGTTCGAGTCCGTATAGCCCTAATACATTCCATTTTTGTTTTGTATAGAAATTTGAGTATTAGTAGGAACAATAAAAGAAACACAATAATTCATTCCAACGGAATCAATTGGTATTTGTCAAATCTCGGATCAAATACCATCTCTCTTCATCCACTTTGATGAAGAAATTACATATGAGATTTTTCTTCTTTTTTTTTTGATTTGAAATCTTTTTCAAATCCAAAAAAAAGGTATCTTCCTACGAATTAGTGAATCAGGCAGGGTTCCCTTGTGCAGAATAAGAAAAAGCGGGTCAATCATTAAAAATTTCATTGTAAATATGAAATATTCATACAAATCAAAATGTGGGAGAGATGAAGAAGATGCAGGTTCATTTATCTGATTGACTAGTCAAGTATGAGCTAATTCATAGATGTTTAGATTTTGATTCCTGAGGAATAGAGACCTTACAAAGAAAAATGGGATTCCATTTCTGTAATTTCATATGAGCAGAAAAATAGGATGACTCAAAAGAATTCTACACCATGAACTTTGTACCGCGCACATCACTTAGTGGGGACCCCAGAAAGTAACTTGAGCAAGAGTGACAAAAAAATATGAAATTTGAAAAAAAAAAGACAGAAGAGACGAAATGAAGAAATGCAAAATGAGAAGAATCGGAGTGTATTTGTACTGTGTCTTAAATACATCCTTTTTATTCCTATCCTTACACTCTTTGATTAAATTCTTTTAGCTCATTTTTTTTAGCTATTAGATTTCAGATATAGACGAAATTTTAACATACTTTTGGAATAAGAAAAGTATGAACAGAGAGGAAAAAAATAAAAATGAAAAAGAAAGTAAAGACTATCTATCCCAATCCGTCTCAATGAATTAATCTCATTTGTATGAGGTATGAATATCTATCCGATATATTATTCACGTGTCAGGAACCAGATTTGAACTGGTGACACGAGGATTTTCAGTCCTCTGCTCTACCAACTGAGCTATCCCGACCATTTCCCGTACATCATCCTAGCAAAGTACTTCTATCTATGTCAATGAAAAGAACTAAAAATCTTAACAAATTGGCCCTAGCCCCTGAATTTCTTAGATCTTCAAAACGAAGACTCTCTTTGGAAATGTAAGGAAAAAGATATGGACTATAATTTATTCAATAACGGAGATTCCTTGAACATATCTTCATATCGTATTATACAAAACAAATGAGATTGGATTGGAATAAGATACGAGGAAATTTCTATTTGAATCCATTTGTGAAAGAACAGAGTGAATGAAATGAGAAAGATATTTCATTTTGTTTCAATTAAGCCACTGATGAAAAAAAAAAAGAAAGAGGATGAGGATAAATAAAGAGCGAGAAAGTAAAATGGGCTTTTTATTGGGGATAGAGGGACTTGAACCCTCACGATTTAAAAATTCGACGGATTTTCCTCTTACTATAAATTTCATTGTTGTCGGTATTGACATGTAAAATGGGACTCTCTCTTTATTCTCGTCCGATTAATCTTCAAAAGATCTATCAAACTCTGGAATGAATCATTTGATCACTGAATATTTGAATTCGATTCTTTTTCAACTTCAATTGGAATTGATTCACAATAACTCTTCAATTTTTCATATATCTTTTGATCTTTATCATTCTAATTAATCTAATTAATAGAGAATAGAAATAGAGGGTTTATATAGATCATTATCTTATACTACTATTCATAATTACTAATATCATATTCTATTACTCATATTATATAGTAATATTAATTATGAATAGTAATAGAAATAAGAAAGAAATAAAGAATATAGAAATATTCTTTCTGTCATTTCAATAGAAGGATTTTAGCTATTAACGTAACGTAGTCAATTTTATTCGTTAGAACAGCTTCCATTGAGTCTCTGCACCTATCCCTTTTTATTCTCATTTTCCATAGTTTTTTCTCTCAAAACAAAGATTTGGCTCAGGATTGCCCATTTTTAGTTCCAGGGTTTCTCTGAATTTGGAAGTTACCACTTAGCAGGTTTCCATACCAAGGCTCAATCCAATCAAGTCCGTAGCGTCTACCAATTTCGCCATATCCCCTTTACTTTGAGACAAGGATCTAGTTGTAATTCCATCCACCTATTTCATTTATCTTGGCATTATTGAATTCATTAGGTAATGATTCCTATATCAAAAAAAGTGTATGCTGCTATTTTCTTTTTTTGCCTACCTTTTATTCTCTATTCTATTATTTCATCTACATTGGATGAACCGTATTTGTTTCAATACGAAATGATTCTATCATTGATCTGTCCGCAATTCAATATGGATAGATATATCCCACATATATATATATGCCTTTCCTACTCATTCATTTTTACAGTGCGATTTTGGATAGTGTAACGGTCGATATTCATTCTTCTTTTTTTCATTTCGAATTCTAATTTCATTGATATTTTCTTTATATATTTTATATATATATATATATATTATATATGTTTCATATATATGAATATGGAATTGAATTTCTATTTAGCTATTTAGATATCTAATTTATCTAGATCTAAAAAGTTTTCTTTTCTATTTTCTAAATAGAATATAGAATCTAAAATATATATTATATAAATAATAACTAAGAAATAGAAGAAATTGAAATAAATGAAATAAAAAAAGAAGAAGAATCAATAGGTAATAGCTAAGATCCTTTCCTGTATTCTTATACACTATTGCTCTTATATCCGCCCGCTTAGCTCAGAGGTTAGAGTATCGCATTTGTAATGCGATGGTCATCGGTTCGATTCCGATAGCCGGCTCTTTTTTTTATCGATTTTTTTATTTCCATGATTGAAAATTTCTACTCTCGCTTTCTCTAAATGTTGGGTCACCGATCTATTATGTCATGGTAACTTGCAGCTATAGCTATGAATAAAAAAGTTGACTAGAACAATTAGATCTATACAGAAAAATTGGAAAACGTAACCTTCGCTTGAATTTCTTATATATACAAAAAATCCGAATATTGATAAAATTGAATTGATAAAATTTCTTTTATTCTGTTTTGTAGGACTTTAGTAAATTGAGTTTTACTTTGCTGATCCTTTAGTTCAGTCTAAATTTATATTTTTTTGTTAAATGAAAGTGAATCAAAAAGGAGCCTTTCTATGTCTCGTTACCGAGGACCTCGTTTCAAAAAAATACGCCGGCTGGGGGCTTTACCGGGACTAACTAGTAAAAGACCCAGATCCAGAAGTGATCTTCAAACCCAATTGCGCTCTGGAAAAAGATCACAATATCGTATTCGTTTAGAAGAGAAACAGAAATTGCGTTTCCATTATGGTCTGACAGAGCGACAATTACTTAAATATGTGCATATTGCTGGAAAAGCCAAAGGGTCAACAGGCCAGGTTTTACTACAACTACTTGAGATGCGTTTGGATAACATCCTTTTTCGATTAGGTATGGCTTCGACCATTCCTGGAGCCAGACAATTAGTTAACCATAGACACGTTTTAGTTAATGGTCGTATAGTGGATATACCGAGTTATCGTTGCAAACCTCGAGATATTATTACTACGAAGGATAAAGAAAGATCGAAAGCTCTGATTCAAAATTATCTTGTTTCATCCCCCCGCGGGGAATTACCAAACCATTTGGCTATTGACTCCTTACAATATAAAGGATTTGTAAATCAAATAATAGATAGTAAATGTATCGGTCTGAAAATAAATGAGTTGTTGGTCGTAGAATATTATTCCCGTCAGACTTGATTCTAACGAGAATCAAAAAGTAAGGTTCATACCAATTTTGACTCCTTTCGCTGAAGTAAATAGAATACCTCGTACCCTGTCCCATTCACGTATCAAAAAAGGATCGGCAATAGGATTCTTTTGATTTTTTTCTTCTTTTCAATATCAATACGATATTTCTATTTGTATTTTACCTATCACAGGTATTCATTAGGGATAGATAATGTTTATTAAATAAGTAAGTCTTACCATTCGAATAATGATTCTTTTTTATTTGATACATTGTATTCGGTAACGTTGATGAATGAAAAGAAACGGAGAGAGAGGGATTCGAACCCTCGGTAAACAAAAAAAGTCTACATAGCAGTTCCAATGCTACGCCTTGAACCACTCGGCCATCTCTCCTACAGAATGTTATTCTTGACCAAAACCCGAATGAATAGCGAGTCCTTCATCTTAATTATAGTACATGTATGACCGCCCGATGGTTCCATAAGAAGAAATTTCTTTTCCAATTTCATATTTATCAACAACAACTTCTCTCATCAGCTAACCCATGGAATTCATGAATCGTCCGATGAATCTTTCTATTTTCTATTTCAACTATTTCAATTGTATGGTGTGGCACATACACGTTATGCAAACAAAAAGGATGGTTACTTTATTTGAATTTGATTGAATGATTATTCCATTCTTTTCCTTTTTGGATCATAACCAAATCAAAAATTCTCGAGTTATCAAAATCCATAGGAAACTAGGTTCTTCAACTTAGATGAAATAGTAATAGTCATTGGTATACTACGAAATTGGAATGAAATCAACTATTTCATTTCATCTTTGTCCAAAAAGGAGACACCGTATTTTTTCCAATAAGTCTTTTTTTATGTTATTTTGTACTGTACAATTCCTTTTTTGTGGGATCATTTCCCCGAAGGGGAATGAGAATAATTATAGAATGAATTACTAATTATGCCTAGATCTCGAATAAATGGAAATTTTATTGATAAGACCTCTTCAATTGTAGCCAATATTTTATTACGAATAATTCCGACAACTTCAGGAGAAAAAAAGGCATTTACCTATTACAGAGATGGTGCGATTTGATTTTTTCTTGTTTTTTCCCTCATTTTTCTTTTTTACGAGAAAAAGAACGTAGTTAGCAATAGAAAAAAACAAATTAGTGAAAGAAACCTACGCTTGGTGAAGGTGAAGTTTATAGATAGAGCAATTCCTTCTGTCGTGTATCCTCGATTGATGCAGCCTTAGATGCTTCAATTATCGATTTTAGTATTGAGCGAAAGGTTATATTCTATAGGTTCTGTATTGGAGGTCAATACTACTTCATTTAGTACCAATAGGTGGCATCGGGGAAAAAGCACTACACCTAGGAATCAACAACACAAAAACTTTGTTATAAATAACCCTTTTCCTTATAAGTATCGGGACTAAAAAGAATGGTTAGGAAAACAAAGATCCATCTCATTCGTACTTTTGGTACCCGTATAACCATCAAAGACTGTTGAAGTGACTAATTCCTGGAAATCGTAAGCGTTGAGTACAAAGAAATCTTTGGAGTTACCATTTCTATATAGCACTAATAGAATTGGTATTAAGAAAAAACCTCTTGTGGGAAGGCTGGCTAGAAATTTCTTGTAAAAATACCAGCTCCTGTCAGTTCATAAAGAGAAATTTTGATTACATGAATTATTCCTCTTAGTACTATGCACAGAAGGGAGGAGCCGTATGAGATGAAAATCTCACGTACGGTTCTGGAACGGAGATTATTTTACTAGAATGAACGACCGTAACGGATGTCGGCTCAATCCGAAGGAAATTATGCAGAAGCTTTACAGAATTATTATGAAGCTACGCGACCAGAAATTGATCCCTATGATCGAAGTTATATACTCTATAACATAGGTCTTATACACACAAGCAACGGAGAGCATACAAAAGCTTTGGAATATTATTTCCGAGCACTAGAACGAAATCCATTTTTACCACAAGCTTTGAATAATATGGCCGTGATCTGTCATTACGTGCGACTATCTTCACTATAGAAAGAAAAAGATTGAATCGTCTAGTAAATACTAGAAAAAAGATAGGCTTTCTACATAGAAATCGTCCAAAGTAACGATTTTTATCAGCTGTAGCAAGGAAAAAGACTTCGCGAGAACCAAAAAAATCGGAAGAAATAGGTATGGCCTATATACTAGACTCTATGGATAAAGAGTCGAATTGATAGAGAAAGCACCGTAAAGATCCATTAGTAAGCTATTATTTGGTAAATACAGTTAAGAACTGCTTACTTATGTCATGATATGGGATAAAAAAAGTGAGAAATCAACTTATGTAATAGAGTTGATCTACTAAAGTATTGAGCAGCGGTGTAGCATCAGATCCCAAAGATAGTAAGTTTTTTTTTCTTAACGGAGGAAAGTCTTTTTCAAAGATTCTATAGAAATAGAAATCTCATATACCATATATGAAATATGAAAAAATATGAAACCGAGATAGTTACCTTTCAGAAAATCCTAACGAGGATATCTATGCTTCATTCTTCTGAAGGTGGGAGAAAAGAGAAAACTAATCATTGATCCAAATTAGAATTGGAAACTTATGCAATAAAAATCTTCTGGTTAACCCAAGAGAAAATAGAATAGATTGATGAGAAATTTAATTCAGTTAGCATAGGATAGATTAAGAGAAGACGGGACGCAAAAAGAATTGATTGCTGAGCCGTATGAGGTAGGAAACTCTCAAGTACGGTTCTAAGGGAGGGAATTTACTAACCTATTCCGACCGGGGAGAACAGGCCATTCTACAAGGCGATTCGGAAATTGCGGAGGCTTGGTTCGATCAAGCTGCTGAGTATTGGAAACAAGCTATA